TCTACTCTTCATTAGATCCTGTATTCACTCCGATAGTATCATAAATCGAGTCGATGCAGAGGAAATGAATGCATTTACATACTATTAATTTAATTATTTTCTTTTTTTTTAGTCAAAAATAACTAAAAACATAATCAGGATTATGTTCCATCCCTTAATCTACTGGATTTTACGGAGCCCACTCATCCACGACATCGTCGGGTATGATCATAGAAAAGATTCTCTTCAAGTGAACCAGCCTATCCCCTGTATGGGGCGTACACAGTGGTTGGAACAAAGACACATTTGGTTGTGAATTCCAATGTAGCAGATAAAGTCATATTTCTGCACGGCCCGATCAATAGTTCAAGTCACACACTCCCATAATCCATTTTCTCTTCATAGAATTCCCTTCAACTTTTTATGTCAAAAAAATAATACAATATTGTGGAGTTGAAGGGAAATATCCAAATACATGTCTTATTTTTTAATAATCCATATTTATAGCAATAAAATACTATCGTTCCTTCACCAAGTAATAAGATAAATGAGTAATTACAAATATCTAGTATCTAGAATCTATATTATTTATAAGGGACCAGAAATACCTTGCTTACGTATCATTAGGAAATGCATTAACATAAATACGGCCGTAAGAAGAGGTAATACAAAAGTGTGTAAACTATAAAAACGAGTCAAAGTGGATTGTCCAACACTAGCACTTCCGCGTAATAATTCTACAAGAGGCGATCCTATTACCGGAATAGTGTCAGGTACACCTGTTACAATTTTGACTGCCCAATAACCAATTTGATCCCAAGGTAAAGAATAACCTGTTACACCAAAAGATGCGGTCAATACACCCAGAACCACACCAGTAACCCAAGTTAATTCGCGAGGTTTTTTAAAACCACCGGTGAGGTATACACGAAATACGTGCAGGATCATCATTAGGACCATCATACTTGCCGACCATCGATGAACTGATCGGATTAACCAACCAAAGTTAGCTTCAGTCATTATATATTGAACAGAAGCAAAAGCCTCAGTAACAGTTGGACGGTAATAAAAAGTCATAGCAAATCCCGTAGCTACTTGTACTAAAAAACAAGTAAGGGTAATTCCTCCTAGACAATAAAATATGTTGACATGCGGAGGAACATATTTACTAGTTATATCATCTGCAATCGCCTGAATCTCAAGACGTTCTTCGAACCAATCATAAACTTTATTGAGATAGGTTACTCCCCCTCCAAGAACTGTATATGAGAATTTCATCTCGTACAGCTCAAACAAAAAAAAGACCCAAATACTGATTGAAACTAATATGGAATATAAAGTTTTAAACTTCTCTCTCATTCAATATTATTTAAAGATATGAAAGGGTCAAAATGCGAAAGCTCTTCTTTGTGGTTAAATGCCAAAAAATCAAGTCAGCTCATTCGTCTTTATGTTGTGTTGATCGTTACAGGCCTCTTGAATCTTCTAGATTACCTATCTTTATTGTCTTTTTTATTTGGTATTTGTATGGAACGGGAATGGGGATTTCTTTTTGTTTTCTTTATTATTGATAGGAATTCTCTTGTTAAGACCCTACTTAACTAATCAATTGAAACCTCAGATTCATACGAGAACCACGATAATTCAATGAAACCTTCAAAGTCCAAAGTTCACTGAGTGAGAACCATTGGATCATCACTTATTCAATCAAAAAAATAGCTATAATGACTAAAAACATAAAATACAAAGAAGCGTTTGTCCTTTGATCCAAATAAGAGTTTAAAAGCAGAAAAATATTTTGATTTATTAAAGTTTATAAGATAGAACGGAAAGAAGTCCGGCTACGAGGTCTGAGTATTAAGTATGAATCATAGTTCGAATACTTTGTGATCTATTTGATCTATTTCGTGCTCCAGATACTCGAATAAATATCCGACGAAGTAAAACCATCTTGATAAAGATGACAGACCCCATTCTCTGTACTATCCATAGGGTCAATTCTAACAAGTCACACACTCATATTCCGGAAATATACAATGGAGAAAAAAATTTCGCGGTCGAACTACCAAAGAAGAATAGGCTAAAATTTTTAGACCTACATACTTTACTTTTTTGTATCGAGCTAAAAGCTAGGACTTCAAGATTCTTCTCAGTCTAATTCACTGAAATTCCATCCAGTAGAACAGACGAATTATAAATCTCCAAAATAATAGATAGGAATACCGCAAATAGAGCCATTGCAACACCCATCAAAGGGGTCGTTCCCCATCCAGGAGCTACTTTACCATATTCGGAATTCAATGGTTTCAATAACTTCCCTACAGTAGTGCTTCTTGGACCAGATCTAGAACTATCCTCAACAGTTTGTGTAGCCATAAATCTTATTTTGTATTCATTACGATCTGTTGACTTTGTATACCATTCCGTTGTAAATAAACGATCTTAGCATAGATCCATTGTGGTCTTTCAATTCTATAATAATGGAAACAGCAACCCTAGTCGCCATCTTTATATCTGGGTTACTTGTAAGTTTTACTGGGTATGCTCTATATACTGCCTTTGGGCAACCCTCTCAACAACTAAGAGATCCATTCGAGGAACACGGGGACTAGTTGACGTAATCAGCCTCCAAATTTTTGGAGGCTGATTACGTCAATGAAGATAATGAAAAATTATTTCATTTTTTAGTTGAAATTTTAGGCGGTTCCCGAAAAAAAATAGCGAAAAAAATGATTCCTAAAGTGGATACTAAGAGAAATGTATAAACCAATGCTTCCATAAATTTGATCGTGGTTTACAATTATAGCTTTCATACCTGTTTTGTTTACTTGGGAGTATCCCTCTGGATAAAGAAAGAAAGAAAAAGAGTCAAAGAAACGGCAGCGATTTAAATGAAGATTCCTACAGTACCCTACCTATTAAATCAAATTGCAAGCAGAAACTAGAATAAAAAAAGCAATGTTGCATCAGACTGCTTGTCTTTTTGTCGTTGGATCTCCAAGTTTTTGGAATGCCCCAAATTCCACTTGAGCATCCAAATCTGGATCAATACCAGCAAAAACATCTCTGAAGAGGGTTCTAGCACCATGCCAAATGTGTCCAAAGAAGAAAAGTAGAGCAAACGAAGCATGTCCAAAAGTAAACCAACCCCTTGGACTGCTACGAAAAACACCATCGGATTTCAAAGTAGCACGATCTAATTCAAAAATCTCACCCAATTGAGCCCGTCTAGCATATTTTTTCACAGTTGCGGGATCACTATAACTCACTCCATTGAGTTCACCACCATAAAACTCAACAGTTACACCTACTTGTTCGACACTATATTTTGATTCTGCCCTTCTAAACGGGACGTCGGCTCTAACAATTCCGTCTCCGTCTACCAAAACAACCGGAAATGTTTCAAAAAAAGTAGGCATACGGCGTACAAAAAGTTCACGCCCTTCTTTATTTCTAAAGACGGGGTGTCCTAACCATCCAACAGCTATTCCATCCCCATTGTCCATTGAACCCGCTCGGAATAACCCCCCTTTTGCTGGATTATTACCAATATAATCATAAAAAGCTAATTTTTCAGGAATTTTAGACCAAGCTTCTGATAAACTTTGATTTTCAGCCAGTCCAGCACTAACTCTTCGATATATTTCTTGTTGAAAGTATCCCTGATCCCATTGATAACGAGTAGGACCAAATAATTCGATGGGGGTAGTTGCAGAACCATACCACATAGTTCCAGCAACAACAAAAGCTGCAAAAAAGACAGCAGCAATACTACTGGAAAGGACGGTTTCAATATTGCCCATACGTAATCCTTTGTATAGACGTTGAGGCGGACGAACACTAAGATGGAATAGGCCCGCTAATATACCCAACGTCCCTGCTGCAATATGATGAGAGGCTATTCCTCCCGGAACAAAAGGGTCAAAACCCTCCACGCCCCACGCCGGGTTTACGGGTTGGACCTTTCCGGTTAGTCCATAAGGGTCGGATACCCATATTCCAGGACCATATAATCCTGTTACATGAAATGCGCCAAAACCAAAGCAAGCCACCCCTGAAAGAAATAAATGAATTCCAAAAATCTTGGGCAAATCCAAAGAAGGTTTTCCTGTACGTTCATCACAAAAAATTTCTAGATCCCAATATACCCAATGCCAAATAGCTGCCAAGAAGCACAAGCCAGAAAACACGATATGTGCTCCGGCTACCCCTTCGTAACTCCAAAGACCCGGATTCGTTATAGTCCCTCCTGTAATATTCCAACCGCCCCATGAATTGGTTATTCCTAAACGAGTCATGAAAGGTATAACGAACATACCTTGTCTCCACATTGGATCAAGAACGGGGTCGGAGGGATCAAAAACTGCTAATTCATATAGAGCCATCGAACCGGCCCAACCAGCAACCAGAGCAGTATGCATTATATGAACAGAAAGCAAACGACCGGGATCATTCAATACAACAGTATGAACACGATACCAAGGCAAACCCATGGAAATACCCCTTTATCAACGAAAAATAGACACTATGTAACTTTATTGCATTGGAAAAAACTATGCTACGGACCCCCCCTTTTTTAGGTAATTATTTCGGAGATCGGAGAAAGGATTAATATTTGTTCTATTCTGTTAGTAATAATGGAACAATTCGATTCATAGGAAAAAAGGGAAGCGGATCTATTCTATATCCGATAAGTACCAATACGCAATGGGGGTTAATCCTATTTTATATGAACCAAGATAGCTATTGTTGTTCATCATTCAGAAGCCCGTTCGTAAAAAATTTCCTTTATTTTTATTCATTCTCTCTTACTTTACTTTTATTTTATATTTTATTTTAGCTTATTCAACTTATGTATTAAATATGATTAATTTAAATCTGATTAATAAAGTAGGAAAAAAGAATAATATTATTAAAAAACGAAACCCCAGTCTTACGTTTCCACATCAAAGTGAAATAGAGAACTTCATTCTCTTTTTTTTTTTATTTCATGCCTATTGGCGTTCCAAAAGTACCTTTTCGAAGTCCTGGAGAAGGAGATACATCTTGGGTTGACATATAGTGCGACTTGTCAGATATATTGGGCTATATGGGATTTCCCCATTTTCTCCCTCGATCGAGATATCCTCTGTTTCGCCCAAAAAGATTGATTGAATTATCAAAAATTTGTAACGCGAAGCGCAAAAAATAAAGTGGAATTAAATGCAGGGAGTATTTAGATTGATATTAGATTATCAAAATTTTTTTATGGTTTACGTGATCGGACTAATAAAATGAAGTATCCAGGCTCCGTTTAGCAAAAACCCAATTGATAATTAATATATAATATTTTTATAATTACTACTTATATGATATGCTAAATTATGATAAAAAATTCTATTAAAAAAAAATTGAAACAGGGTGATCTAAAACTGTTGCTCAAATCAAATAATATAATTAAAAATTTGTTGACTATTTGACAGAAGACATGTGAAAGAAATGAATTGAAAAAAAAAAGAAGGAGTAGTAAAAAAAGACGCGGTATTTGGTTCATTTGTCCTATATGTGCAAATCAAAATCGGGCAAATTTTTCCTTTTACTCGGGGTAGAGCATAAACCTAAAAAATGGAATAAAAAAAGGAAGAAGCCCGTTCAGGAACAAGAAAAAACCATCGCCATTTCAACTGAATCTCGATGAAAAAAAAATATCAATGAATCAAGTTAGTCTGACAGGCTTAATCAATCGTTTTATTATAGGATTATAATATCTAATAAAAGGGGCCAAAACTTTTTTTCTTTGACTTTTAAAAAGGGAGCAAGCCCTTCCGTTATAAGTTAGAAAGAAAAAACTTATATGAAAAAAGGGGGTTGGAATCGACACATTGATTTTTTCACAATTTTTGTTGAACCGTATGCATCAAAAGGTGCCTGTACGGCTCGTAAGGAATAAAATTTTATCCTAATCAACCGACTTTATCGAGAAAGATTATTTTTTTTAGGCCAAGAGGTTGATACCGAAATCTCGAATCAACTTATTAGTCTTATGATATATCTCAGTATAGAAAAGGATACCAAAGATCTTTATTTGTTTATAAACTCTCCTGGTGGATGGGTAATATCTGGAATGGCTATTTATGATACTATGCAATTTGTGCGACCCGATGTACAGACAATATGCATGGGATTGGCCGCTTCAATAGCATCCTTTATCCTAGTCGGAGGAGCAATTACCAAACGTATAGCATTCCCTCACGCTTGGCGCCAATGAGTTTTTTTATTTTCGAGAAAAAAAATACTATGCCTTCGCCATCGGAAATATGAATTAGTTAAGTAATAATAGCATGGCACTTCGAATTCGATATGAAATTTATGAAATTTTTGAGATTCAAAAAAAAAAATTAGATTATATATTGAAAGAGTAGTATGAGATAAGGAAGGGGTATTTCAAATGATATCTTACCTATTCGGGCACATCTCAGCGTCACAAACTTTGTTTTCACACCGGAAGCTTATTTACAAAATTTATATTAAAAAAAAAAAAGACACTTTGGGATTGCTGAATCATAGACGAATAAAAAAAATGATATATAAAGCAACGGAACCATCATAGTATTTTTTTAACTCCTACAAAAAAGAAGGATGGTAATTGGATGATTTCTGGATCTGCGTATAATACAACCTATATTTTGTTTTCTTTCACCAAAAGGAAAGGTCAAAAACGTAAATTCCATTATGGAGCCGTATGCAATGCACAAAAAAAGCCTGTACGGTTATTCAATTTTCTCTGTTTTTTTGGTTATCTCGCCCCATTCTGCGCAATAGAAGAACCTTTTCTATTATATCATCAGGGTAATGATCCATCAACCCGCTAGTTCGTTTTATGAGGCACAAACGGGAGAATTTATCTTGGAAGCGGAAGAACTACTAAAACTTCGCGAAACCATCACAAGGGTTTATGTACAAAGAACGGGCAAACCTATATGGGTTGTATCCGAAGACATGGAAAGGGATGTTTTTATGTCAGCAACAGAAGCCCAAGCTCATGGAATTATTGATCTTGTAGCGGTGCAATAAAAAATAGGAGCGATTTCATGCAAATCTACAATTTTTCATTTTATATCTTTTTAGATTAAAGGTTTAGTTTCATATTCTCTTCAATATTAAAAAAAATATATTGAAGAGAATCTTGAAGAGAAGTAATTCAGAATTAGCCGGTTAGAACTAATCTAAACCAGCCCATTATTTATATGATTCCGTATGCCAACCATTAAACAACTTATTAGAAATACAAGACAGCCAATCCGAAATGTCACGAAATCCCCAGCGCTTCGGGGATGCCCTCAGCGACGAGGAACATGTACTCGGGTGTATGTGCGACTCGTTTAGATCATAGACTGAGACACAAAAAGGAAATTATGTTTGAAATATCAAGGATCAGTACCTGTGAATAAAATAGAATGGAGGAACTCGATTCATTATTTAAAAAAGATGGATCGTTCATATCTTCTATTGTGTCTGAAACTTATGGTTTACATTGGTGCAAATCCAATCAACTCCATTTTTTAGAAAACCCCCAATGATAACAAATGGTTATCCATTAAGCGGGGGAAATTCCATTTTTTATTAAAAAGATTCCACTCTTGAAAGAAAAGAACGGACTAACAGGGTAAACGACCAAATCAATTTTAAAAATGAAATACCGTTACTGTATAAAGTGGATCTCATTGTGAAAGACCTATTACTGGAATATTCATGGGGTAGAGCCAAAGAATGTGAATTGTACAAGTTACCAATAGTATTGATTAATTAAAAGAAGGAGCTCCGGTGTATAGAGAGGACCTCACCGTTTTAGAAGTAACCATAGAAACGATGGAACCCACTATTTATCCATTTCTATTTACTACTTTTTGTAGTTATTCTATTTTTTTATATCAAGTATCAAGACAATTTATCCTTTCAAAGCAAAGGAAAATACCTAGCAAAAAATAGTGGTGGGGAAGGTTAGAGTAGCAAAAGCCATTGGAATTTTTTTTATACATTGGAATAATTCGTTTGGTTATTAATAGACTAGTAAAGGGGAAAAGAATAACTAAAAAAAGAATTAGTTATTCATCAAAGTTTGATTTATTCAATGACTAGAATTAAACGCGGATATATAGCTCGGAGGCGTAGAACAAAACTTCGTTTATTTGCATCAAGCTTTCGAGGGGCTCATTCACGACTTACACGAACTATGACTCAACAGAGAATAAGAGCTTTAGTTTCGGCTCATCGGGATAGGGGTAAAAGAAAAAGAGATTTTCGTCGTTTATGGATCACTCGAATAAATGCCGTAATTCACGAAATGGGGGTATTCTATAGTTATAACCGATTCATACACAATCTGTACAAGAAGCAATTACTTCTTAATCGGAAAATACTTGCACAAATAGCTCTATTAAATAGGAGTTGTCTTTATACGATTTCGAACGAGATAAAAAAATAAGGGGATTGGCAGAAATCCACTAAAATATGTGAAATAGAGTTCTAAGGAGAATGAGCTCGGGGAAGGTAGAATAGAAATTAGTATTATAAAAAAAAGTCGTCAAAACGAGAGTATATAGTCGCTAAAAAAAGAGTTATTCTTTTTCTTTTCGACGATTCTTTTCTTTTTTTTTTTATGACAGACACAGACGTAACAATCAAATTTTGATTCTTGATTGGATTTTTCGAACAAAATATTAATCTCTTTTTTAATTCCTTCCGATTGGAATTGTTATTCAATTGAAGAATAAGTCTATTTTTTTCTGGTTCTAAGGCTAGTAGTTCTAGGGGTCGACTCACTTCTTTCAAATTGTTTCTGATTATTAAGAAAAGGTAACAAAGATAAAATACGAGCTTGTTTTATAGCAATAGTGATTAATCGTTGTTGTTTTAAAGTCACTCTATTCACCCGTCTAGATAATATTTTTCCTTGTTCACTAATAAATCGACTAATTAAACTCATGTTTCTATAATCAATTCGATCCCCCGATTGGATCGGGGGCAAACGCCTACGAAAAGATCGCTTGGATTTAGTAAAAAGTCGCTTAGATTTATTCATAATTTTTTTATTCCTTATCTCTAAAATCCTATTTTGATCGGATCAAAATAAAAACGATTTCTATTTCTATATAGGATAGAGTTTCTATATAGAATTAAGAATATAGGATTAGATTTCTTTCTATTGAGTTATTTGTTTATATTTATATATATGTAATAATATATAGATACTAGCATTATTCGTGGTCTTAAAAAAAAAGTTGACATACAAGCACTCAATTTGATCTATTTCTTGATTTCCCCGTGAATTGTATGTTTATAACAATAGGGACAGAATTTTCTCAATTCCAATCGACTAGGGGTGTTATGCCGATTCTTTTGAGTAATATATCTGGAAATTCCCGCTGATTCTTTCTTAATATCATTTCGAACACAACTGGTACATTCCAAAATAATTGTTACTCGAACATCTTTACCCTTGGCCATGAAACCTCCTTTGGATTTATGATTCACTCCAATCTTCTATTTTAATTTTAGGATCCAGAAAGAACAAGAACCAAAAAAATAGAAGCTGTTAACTAAAAAAAATTCTGAAATATTTCGTTGCAATGAATATTAATTAGTAATTAAATAAAAATAAAATAATAAGCAATACAATGATTTTGTGAAAACTATATTTCAAATCTTTGTACAGTTTTTTTTTTAAGTATCTCATAGGATAATCTTTCCCTAGCAACACTTTTTTTTCGTTCTATTACTAATTTAATTGGATCCTGAACCCTCAGTTTTATGACCTTTCGTCCCCCCCCTTTTTTCTAATTATTTTTTTAGAATTAATTAGAAAAAAAAAGGGGGGGGGGAATTAGGCCCCGATCGTTGATTGTATCTCTAAATTTTTTCACCCCTTTCTGATGTTAATAACTAGAATGAAAAAAAGGGAAATGTTAATGCATCTGGAAATAAACGATTAATCTCTATTAATAAACCTGCTAACGAACCGAACCATAGAGTACTTAGTACCGGTGCTACGGAAAGATATGTTTTTAGATCTCGCATTTGAAATCCTCCTTCTTTCTTCTTTATTGTATTACATTATATATAGTAATATATATAACTACAGATGTACATGTAGTTAAGAAGTTCTTGTATTTGTATACGTAACTTCCGCCTCCCCATTTTCAAAATTATAATTGAAATATTGTCTACTAGAACGATCTTATAGATTCCATTTTCAAATGGAAACGCCTATTTATGTAAAATTGAAATTGAGAGAATTCTCGTAAAAAAAAGTAATTTTTTGAATTATATGTTTGTTATCTGATATGAGAAAAACAAAAGAAGAAATGAATTTAATATACCAATAAAAAGAAGAAGGATGTGGAAAACAAGACAGGAATTCTCTACAATGACACTGTAAACCAATTGAAAGGGATGTAGCGCAGCTTGGTAGCGCGTTTGTTTTGGGTACAAAATGTCACGGGTTCAAATCCTGTCATCCCTACCTATTACTGCTCTTCTGAGCAGTAACGAGGGATCTATTTTAGATCTATCTTTTTTTAATAAAATTGGACATACATATAATTCTGAAATTTATGATATACTATGATATACTATGATATAGTATATACGTACAAAATCGATTCGGGTTAAAGAATGGCCTCTTTGTATCCTTTTCGTTTTTTAGAAAAAAAAGAAAAACGCTCTTAGTTCAGTTCGGTAGAACGTGGGTCTCCAAAACCCAATGTCGTAGGTTCAAATCCTACAGAGCGTGATTTCACTCTTGTTTATTAGATTGTGTCAAAATTCCACTGTTCGCAAATCATTGAGCAGCAATCTGAATTAGACCTCCCGCATATGAAAGCAAGAAGGAGGTCAGTCAAAAAAAAGAGATGTTAATTAATTAAAAGTCCAACTGATCACCACGTCTGTATTGTAAATAAGCAGTTACGAATAATCCAGCCAAAGTAATAGGAATTAGACCTAAGACGATTCCAAATAAAAAAACTTCAATCATTTCTATTTTCTTTTGTTTTCATTTTTGAAAGGGAGAAAAGAGAGGTACTATCTATTCCTAGCTCTTAATCTGTATTGCCGATGAATCTCAATGACCAAAATTGGGTAATTAACACAGTAAGGAACTATCGAACATATGAAATACCACCGAAATCCTTTTTTATAAAAAAATCTTCATTCAATTAATTTCAAATAAGTCGTATTTTGCTTAGACCAATAAATAGAACTGAGGTTATAGTTAAAGCTGCTAGTAGAAAACCGAAATAACTAGTTATAGTAGGCATGAAGGGACTCAATAAAATATGTTTTTTTATACATATGTTTCTAAAGTACTTCCCTAAGTTTCAATTTAAAAAATTTTTAAAGAAATAGAGAAAGATAACTAGTTCCAAGAATCAAAAAAATTCAATTGAAAATTTGTGAATTATTAATCATTATAGGTGGTATGAACAAAAATAGAGAAAGATAAAAAGAACTCAATTCATCGTCTTTGGCATCTGCACCATCTCAGGATTCAGAATTCACGTAACTTATTCATTGAAAAACTCTTTAAGAAATTAATCATAAAAAAAATAATACATAAAAAAAATAACTCTATTATCTAACTTCAGTCAAAACATATCACTTTTTTTTAATGAATATGTAAAAATTTGAAAATAAGTTGTTTGATTCTCTTTTTTTTTTTTTAAGTGACCTTAGAACTTAGAATACGCCCCTTTCTACTTTATTAAAATTTATTAAAATTGAATTTACTTAAATTTGAATTTGAACTTATTAGATTAAATAGTAGAGCAGTTTTCTTCATTTAATCTATCGAATGAGACTAAAAAGAGGTCTCCTACACAGAGAACGAGATGAGTCAAAAAAATATTTCTTTATTTTAACTAGATTTGAAAAGATAACTAGATTTTTAAAACTTGTAATTAGCAATTTCTATTATCGTTTCCTTTCTAGGTTTTAGGTTTTTTTCTTTCGAGATTATATAGAAAATAGAGTGAAAAACCCATCATCTTTGTAGTTCGTTAAAGAAAGAAAAAAACCTTTGAATTGAATACAACAAAACAATGCACGCATTACAAATATTTAGTATTATTATTTTTATTATTATTTTTTGTTCTTTTTAATTGATTCAAAACTATTCTTCTTTTTCTTGTTACTGGAAATTAATTCCTTAAAATGAAACAAAAAGTAAAAGGGGGGGGATTATCATTACAAAAAAAGCTCTTCTCCAATTATGCATATGCAACGAAAATGAAATTTATGGATTTTGAATTAAATTGACTTGTGACAATATGAGAATTTCCTTCATGAATTATTAGAATTAGAAACCAACCTCTTGGATTTTCATTTTATCTAATCTTTAGTTTATTTTCTAGTCCAAAACGAATAAAGGATCAAAGCCCCTATAGATTACAGGTACAGGAATTGGAAGAAGTGCGACATGGTTATACATCGACAAGCAAGAAAAAAAAAAAAAAGAAATAAATTATCTAACACCTCATTTCTAT